GTTGGCGTAGCTTAACTAAAGCATAACACTGAAGATGTTAAGATGGGCCCTAGAAAGCCCCGTAAACACAAAAGCTTGGTCCTGACTTTAATGTCAGCTTTGGTTAAATTTATACATGCAAGTATCCGCATCCCTGTGAGAATGCCCTACATTCTCCCCCACGGAGAATAGGAGCAGGCATTAGGCACAACCCCGAGTTAGCCCACAACGCCTTGCTTAGCCACACCCCCAAGGGAACTCAGCAGTAATAAACATTAAGCCATAAGTGAAAACTTGACTTAATTAAAACCAAGAGGGCCGGTAAAACTCGTGCCAGCCACCGCGGTTATACGAGAGGCCCAAGTTGACAAACACCGGCGTAAAATGTGGCTATATACAGTATTACACTAAAGCTAAACATCTTCAAAACTGTTATACGCACTCGAAGACAGGAAGCCCTCCCACGAAAGTGGCTTTAAACAACATTAGCCCACGAAAGCTAGGAGACAAACTGGGATTAGATACCCCACTATGCCTAGCCTTAAACAAGAGCAACCAACTACACCTTTTGCTTGCCCGGGGACTACAAGCCCCAGCTTAAAACCCAAAGGACTTGGCGGTGCTTTAGACCCACCTAGAGGAGCCTGTTCTATAACCGATAACCCCCGTTAAACCTCACCCTCTCTTGTTTACCCCGCCTATATACCGCCGTCGTCAGCTTACCCTGTGAAGGGCACATAGTGAGCATAATTAGTATAACCCAAAACGTCAGGTCGAGGTGTAGCGTACGAGAGGGGAAGAAATGGGCTACATTTACTGAACCAGTAAACACGGATAATGCCTTGAAACAGATATTTAAAGGAGGATTTAGCAGTAAGAAGGGAATAGAGCGCTCTTCTGAAACTGGCCCTGAAGCGCGCACACACCGCCCGTCACTCTCCCCCACAAGCACGCAGCAACATAAATAAAGAGTAATTTCAATAAAGGGGAGGCAAGTCGTAACATGGTAAGTGTACCGGAAGGTGCACTTGGAAAAACCAGAGCGTAGCTAAAATAGCATAGCACCTCCCTTACACCGAGAAGATACCCGTGCGAACCGGGTCGCACTGACTCAACCTCCTAACAGCTAGCCCACAACCTAAGCTCAACAAACAACATCAATAAACCCTCACCCCGAACCCGCTATAACAACCAAACCATTTTTCCGCCCTAGTATAGGTGATAGAAAAGGACCCCGACGCAATAGAAAAAGTACCGCAAGGGAAAGCTGAAAGAGAAATGAAACAACCCAGTAAAGAGAAGAGAAGCAGAGATAACCTCTCGTACCTTTTGCATCATGATTTAGCTAGTAACCTTCGAGCAAAGTGACCTTTAGTTCGAACCCCCGAAACTGAGCGAGCTACTCCAAGACAGCCTATCCTAGGGCAAACCCGTCTCTGTTGCAAAAGAGTGGGAAGATCTTTGAGTAGAGGTGACAAACCTACCGAGCCCAGTGATAGCTGGTTGCCTACAAAATGAATAGAAGTTCAGCCTTTAAGCCTTCTCCTCTCCCCCGGCTATCGCCCACAGTGACACAAAGAAAATTAAAGCGTTATTCAACGGGGGGACAGCCCCATTGAAAAAAGACACAACTTTACGAGATGGCTAAAGATTATAAACCTAAAGGCATAATACCTTGGTGGGCCTAAAAGCAGCCAACCACGAAGAAAGCGTTAAAGCTCAAGTACACGCCTTTCCACAATACCAACAACCCCCATCTTAAGCCCCTCACCTTAAATACTAGGCCTTTCCATGCAAACATGGAAGAGATACTGCTAATATGAGTAATAAGAGGGATATGCCCCTCTCCAAGACACCTGTATAAATCAGAACGAACCCCCACTGAAAATTAACGCCCCCAACCAACGAGGGCCCTGAGGCAGCCCAAAGTTTAAGCTAGAAAACCACTCAGGAACTAAACGTTAACCCCACACAGGTGTGTCACAAGGGAAAGACTTAAAGGAAAAGAAGGAACTCGGCAAACACTGGCCTCGCCTGTTTACCAAAAACATCGCCTCTTGCACACTTATGTATAAGAGGTCCCGCCTGCCCTGTGACTAACAAGTTTAACGGCCGCGGTATTTTGACCGTGCGAAGGTAGCGTAATCACTTGTCTTTTAAATGAAGACCTGTATGAATGGCATGACGAGGGCTAAACTGTCTCCTTTTCCCGGTCAATGAAATTGATCTTCCCGTGCAGAAGCGGGAATAACACCATAAGACGAGAAGACCCTATGGAGCTTAAGACAAAAGGCAGCCCACGTAAAAGCACCTAACTTAATAGAAGTAACTAACTGGTACCTGCCCCTATGTCTTTGGTTGGGGCGACCGCGGGGGAACAAAATCCCCCATGTGGAACAGGAACTAACTCCTCAAAACCAGAGCCACAGCTCTAATTAACAGAACATCTGACCTACAAGATCCGGCAAAGCCGATCAACGGACCCAGTTACCCTAGGGATAACAGCGCAATCCCCTTTTAGAGCCCATATCGACAAGGGGGTTTACGACCTCGATGTTGGATCAGGACATCCTAATGGTGTAGCCGCTATTAAGGGTTCGTTTGTTCAACGATTAAAGTCCTACGTGATCTGAGTTCAGACCGGAGTAATCCAGGTCAGTTTCTATCTATGAACGCTCTTTCCTAGTACGAAAGGACCGGAAAGAGGAGGCCCATGCTTAAAGCAAGCCTCCCCCTTACCTGATGAAGCCAGCTAAAACAGGTAAAAGGGCGAAAAGCCCTGCCTAAAAGCAAGGCATGTTAAGGTGGCAGAGCCCGGATAAGTGCAAAAGGCCTAAGCCCTTTCAACAGAGGTTCAAATCCTCTCCATAACTAATGACTACTATTTTAACCCACATCCTCAACCCCCTTGCATGCATTATTCCCGTCCTTCTAGCAGTAGCATTTTTAACGCTCCTTGAACGAAAAGTCCTCGGCTATATGCAACTACGAAAGGGGCCAAACATCGTAGGGCCCTACGGCCTCCTCCAACCAATTGCCGACGGTATCAAACTGTTTATTAAAGAACCAGTGCGCCCTTCTACCTCTTCCCCTGTTCTCTTTCTCCTTGCCCCAATACTAGCCCTCACCCTAGCCCTGACACTCTGGGCTCCCCTACCCCTCCCACACCCGGTTTTAGACTTAAACCTAAGCATTCTGTTTATCCTTGCACTGTCAAGCCTCGCAGTCTATTCTATCCTCGGCTCAGGATGAGCCTCAAATTCAAAATATGCCCTCATCGGAGCCCTACGGGCGGTCGCCCAAACAATTTCCTATGAAGTAAGCCTCGGGCTCATCCTACTCAGCACTATTATTTTAACGGGGGGATTCACCCTTCAAGCCTTTAACGTCACCCAAGAAAGCATTTGACTACTATTCCCTGCCTGACCCCTTGCTGCTATATGATACATTTCCACCCTAGCGGAAACCAACCGAGCCCCTTTTGACCTAACAGAAGGCGAGTCCGAATTAGTCTCTGGCTTCAATGTGGAGTACGCAGGGGGCCCCTTCGCCCTCTTTTTCCTTGCAGAATATGCTAACATCCTCTTAATAAATACCCTTTCCGCCACCCTCTTCATTGGGGCTTCCCACCTTCCCCACCTCCCCGAACTTGCCGCTATTAACTTGATAACTAAAGCAGCCTTCCTCTCCATTCTCTTCCTTTGGGTTCGGGCCTCTTACCCACGGTTCCGATACGACCAACTCATGCACCTCATCTGAAAAAACTTCCTGCCTTTAACTTTAGCCCTAGTCATCTGGCACCTGGCCCTTCCCCTTTCACTCGCGGGCCTTCCCCCACACCTTTAAGGCGGAGCCGTGCCTGAAGATAAGGGCCACTTTGATAGAGTGAACTATGGGGGTTAAAGTCCCCCCGCCTCCTTAGAAAGAAGGGGCTCGAACCCTAACTGAAGAGATCAAAACTCTTAGTGCTTCCACTACACCACTTCCTAGTAAAGTCAGCTAAAAAAGCTTTTGGGCCCATACCCCAAACATGTTGGTTAAACCCCCTCCTTTGCTAATGAACCCCTACATTTTAGCCCTCCTTTTCTTGGGCTTAGCCCTGGGAACCGGAATTGCTGCTACCAGCTCTCACTGGCTCCTCGCATGAATAGGACTGGAAATTAATACCCTCGCCATCATTCCTCTAATAGCCCAACAACATCACCCCCGGGCAATTGAAGCCACCACCAAATATTTTTTAACCCAAGCAACAGCTGCCGCCACCCTACTATTTGCCAGCACTACTAATGCCTGACTAACAGGACAATGAGACATTCAACTAATAACACACCCAATCCCAACCACAATGACTATTATTGCCTTAGCACTAAAACTTGGCCTAGCCCCACTTCACACCTGACTCCCAGAGGTACTTCAAGGACTTACTCTAACCACAGGCCTAATCCTTTCAACCTGGCAAAAACTAGCCCCCTCCATCCTCCTCCTTCAAATCCCCGCCGCCAACCAAGAGCTTCTTATCCTCCTAGGCCTCGCCTCCACCCTTGTTGGTGGCTGAGGAGGACTCAATCAGACACAACTCCGAAAAGTCTTAGCCTATTCTTCTATTGCCCACCTTGGATGAATAATTATTATTGTTCAATTCGCCCCCTCTCTAACCCTCCTGGCCCTTATAACCTACCTCCTTATAACATCCTCCGCCTTCCTAACCCTTAAATTTAACAATTCAACCAACATTAACTCTCTGGCAATATCTTGAACTAAGTCTCCTATTATTGTTGCCTCCGCCCCCTTACTACTACTCTCCCTCGGGGGACTTCCCCCTATGACAGGCTTTCTACCAAAATGACTAATTCTCCAAGAGCTCACTAAACAACAGCTTCCCCTTACTGCCACTATTGCAGCCCTCACAGCCCTCTTAAGCCTATACTTCTACCTCCGCCTCTCCTATGCGATAACTCTTACTATTGCTCCTAATAACCTGGCAGGCTCAACCCCCTGACGCTTCCCTCCCCATCAACCCTCCTCCCTCCTATCCCTTTGTATTCTAGGGACAATTCTTTTCCTCCCACTCGCCCCTGCAATTACAGCCTTTGTTTCCCTTTAACAGAGGCTTAGGATAGCACCAGACCAAAGGCCTTCAAAGCCTTAAGCGGGAGTTAAAATCTCCCAGCCCCTGTATAAGACTTGCAGGATACTAACCCACAACTTCTGCATGCAAAACAGACACTTTAATTAAGCTAAAGCCTTTCTAGACGGGAAGGCCTCGATCCTACAAACTCTTAGTTAACAGCTAAGCGCCCTAACCAGCGGGCATCCGCCTACCTCCCCCCGCCCGCCGGGCAAAGGCGGGGGAAGCCCCGGCAGGCGATCAACTTGCGACTCGGGATTTGCAATCTCGTGTGTACAACACCTCAGGGCTTGGTAAAAAGAGGGCTTAAACCTCTGTCTATGGGGCTACAGCCCACCACTTAACTCTCAGCCATTTTACCTGTGGCAATTACACGCTGATTCTTCTCTACCAACCATAAAGACATTGGCACCCTCTATCTTGTATTTGGTGCCTGAGCTGGGATAGTGGGTACGGCCCTAAGCCTCCTCATTCGAGCTGAACTAAGCCAGCCTGGAGCCCTTCTGGGTGATGATCAGATTTATAATGTGATCGTAACAGCTCATGCTTTCGTAATAATTTTCTTTATAGTAATACCAATCATGATCGGGGGATTTGGAAACTGATTGGTCCCGCTAATGATTGGCGCCCCCGACATGGCCTTCCCCCGGATAAACAACATGAGTTTTTGACTCCTGCCCCCCTCCTTCCTGCTCCTGTTAGCTTCTTCAGGGGTTGAAGCTGGGGCAGGTACCGGATGAACTGTCTACCCACCCCTCGCCGGAAATCTCGCCCATGCCGGCGCCTCTGTTGACCTAACCATTTTCTCCCTCCATTTAGCAGGTATTTCCTCTATCCTGGGGGCCATTAACTTCATCACAACCATCCTCAATATAAAACCCCCGGCAATCTCACAGTACCAAACCCCCCTTTTCGTATGAGCTGTCCTAATCACAGCTGTCCTCTTACTTCTTTCCCTTCCAGTTCTTGCCGCCGGCATTACAATACTTCTTACAGATCGAAACCTAAATACGACCTTCTTTGACCCGGCAGGAGGAGGCGACCCAATCCTGTACCAACACCTGTTCTGATTCTTTGGGCACCCCGAAGTATACATCCTCATCTTGCCCGGCTTTGGTATAATCTCTCATATTGTTGCATACTATGCTGGGAAAAAAGAACCTTTTGGATATATGGGCATGGTGTGGGCCATAATGGCCATCGGCCTCCTGGGATTTATTGTATGGGCCCACCACATATTTACAGTAGGAATAGACGTTGACACACGAGCATACTTCACCTCCGCCACAATAATTATTGCCATCCCCACGGGGGTAAAAGTATTTAGCTGACTTGCCACCCTGCACGGAGGCACAATCAAGTGGGAAACCCCCCTTTTATGATCCCTCGGCTTTATTTTCCTTTTTACGGTAGGGGGACTAACAGGAATTGTATTAGCTAACTCATCCCTGGACATCATGCTCCATGATACATACTACGTAGTAGCCCACTTCCACTACGTCCTATCGATAGGAGCAGTCTTTGCCATCATGGCCGGCTTTGTACACTGATTCCCCCTGCTCACAGGCTATACCCTCCACAGCACTTGATCAAAAGCCCACTTTGGCGTAATATTTGTAGGTGTAAACCTAACTTTCTTCCCCCAACACTTCTTAGGCCTCGCAGGTATGCCACGACGCTACTCAGACTACCCTGACGCCTACACGCTATGAAACACTGTTTCTTCCCTAGGCTCATTAATATCTTTAACTGCTGTTATCATATTCTTATTTATTTTATGAGAAGCCTTTGCCGCCAAGCGCGTGGTGTCTTCGGTAGAGCTCACTACAACAAACATCGAATGACTTCACGGCTGTCCCCCTCCCTACCACACATTTGAAGAGCCCGCCTTTGTTCAAGTTCAACGCACACATTAACGAGAAAGGGAGGAGTTGAACCCCCATCAACTGGTTTCAAGCCAGCCACATAACCGCTCTGTCACTTTCTTAATAAGATACTAGTAGAACCGACAATACACTGCTTTGTCAGGGCAGAGCCGTGGGTTAAAACCCCGCGTATCTTATTTATGGCCCACCCCTCCCAGCTAGGATTTCAAGACGCAGCATCACCTGTAATAGAGGAACTTCTTCACTTTCACGACCATGCCTTAATGATTGTTTTTCTCATTAGCACACTCGTACTTTACATTATTGTGGCAATAGTCTCAACTAAGCTCACAAACATGTACATCCTAGACTCCCAGGAAATTGAGATTATCTGAACAATTCTCCCCGCCATTATCCTTATTCTTATTGCACTTCCTTCGCTACGAATTCTTTATCTCATGGACGAAATTAATAATCCCCACCTAACGGTTAAAGCCATCGGACACCAATGATACTGAAGCTACGAATACACCGACTACCAGGAAATTGCTTTCGATTCCTACATGGTCCCCACACAAGACCTAAGCCCCGGCCAATTCCGACTCTTAGAAGTAGACCACCGAATGGTTGTCCCTACTGAAGCCCCCGTCCGAGTCTTAGTCACAGCAGAAGATGTCCTCCACTCATGGGCAGTCCCAGCCCTCGGAGTAAAAATGGACGCAGTCCCCGGCCGTCTTAATCAAACAGCCTTTATTGCTTCTCGCCCTGGTGTATTCTATGGACAATGCTCAGAAATCTGCGGTGCAAATCACAGCTTTATACCAATTGTAGTGGAAGCTATCCCCCTCAAATACTTCCAAGACTGGTCTACACTTATACTTGAAGACGCCTCGCTAAGAAGCTAAACCGGACCCACAGCGTCAGCCTTTTAAGCTGAAGATTGGTGCCTTCCAACCACCCCTAGCGACATGCCTCAATTAAACCCCGCCCCCTGGTTTGCCATACTAATCTTCTCATGACTTGTCTTTCTAACAATTATTGTACCAAAAACATTAAACCATCTCTTCCCTAATGAGCCTTCACCTCAAAGCACACAACTTCCTAAAACGGACCCTTGAACCTGACCATGATAACAAGCCTTTTTGACCAGTTTATAAGCCCTACACTATTGGGGGTCCCCCTGGTGGCCCTAGCCTTCGTCCTACCCTGACTCCTCTTCCCCTCCCCCGCCCCCCGATGACTAAATAACCGCCTCCTCACCCTCCAAGGCTGGCTTATTAACCGGTTCACCTCCCAACTTTTTACCCCTATCAATATGGGGGGCCATAAATGAGCCCTTATCCTCACATCCTTAATAATCTTCTTAATTTCACTCAATATGCTAGGCTTGCTTCCTTACACCTTCACACCAACAACCCAACTATCACTTAACATAGGCCTTGCCGTACCCCTCTGACTTGCCACTGTACTTATTGGCCTACGAAACCAACCCACCGCCGCCCTAGGCCACCTTCTTCCGGAGGGAACCCCCGCCCCACTTATTCCGGTCCTAATTATCATCGAAACAATTAGCCTATTTATTCGACCCCTTGCCCTAGGCGTACGACTGACTGCTAACCTGACCGCCGGCCACTTACTCATGCAACTCATTGCTACTGCCGCATTTGTTCTCCTGCCCCTAATACCAACCATTGCCCTTCTCACGACCATCGTTCTTCTTCTACTCACAGTGTTAGAAGTAGCAGTTGCAATAATTCAAGCCTATGTCTTTGTCCTATTAATAAGCCTATATCTACAGGAAAACGTTTAATGGCCCACCAAACACACGCATACCACATAGTAGACCCCAGCCCTTGACCCCTCACAGGAGCAATTGCCGCCCTCTTAATAACCTCCGGACTTGCCATCTGATTCCACTATAATACAATATCTCTTATTTTCCTAGGCACTATTTTACTCCTCCTAACAATATACCAATGGTGACGAGACATCATTCGAGAAGGCACATACCAAGGCCACCACACCCCGCCCGTCCAGAAAGGTCTTCGATACGGAATAATTCTTTTCATCACATCAGAAGTCTTCTTTTTTCTTGGCTTTTTCTGAGCCTTCTTCCACTCAAGCCTGGCCCCCACACCAGAAATTGGGGGATGCTGACCCCCTACAGGAATTACCCCCCTCGACCCCTTTGGTGTCCCCCTACTCAACACGGCTGTCTTACTCGCTTCCGGCGTAACAGTAACTTGAGCTCATCATAGCATTATGGAGGGCGAACGCAAACAAGCCATTCAAAGCCTTGCCTTAACGATTCTCCTTGGGCTTTACTTCACCTTCCTTCAAGCTATAGAGTACTATGAGGCTCCTTTTACAATCGCAGACGGGGTTTACGGCTCCACTTTCTTCGTAGCCACAGGTTTCCACGGCCTCCACGTAATTATTGGAACTACCTTCCTAGCTATTTGCCTGCTTCGACAAATTAACTACCACTTCACAATTGAACACCATTTTGGGTTTGAGGCAGCAGCCTGGTACTGACACTTTGTGGACGTAGTCTGACTTTTCCTATACATCTCCATCTACTGATGAGGCTCCTATCTCTCTAGTACTAAAGCTAGTATGAGTGACTTCCAATCACCTGGTCTTGGTTAAAATCCAAGGAAAGATAATGAACTTAATCACCACTGTAATCTTTATTGCCCTGGCCCTCTCAACAGTTCTCGCCACAATCTCCTTCTGACTCCCTCTAATTTCCCCCGACCAAGAAAAGGTCTCCCCATACGAGTGTGGTTTCGACCCTCTGGGCTCTGCCCGCCTGCCTTTTTCAATGCGATTCTTCCTGGTCGCTATCCTATTTCTCCTATTTGACCTTGAAATCGCACTACTCCTACCCCTCCCGTGGGGCGATCAACTCCCAAACCCCACCACCACCTTTTTATGAGCCACCTCTCTTCTAGCCCTTCTCACCCTCGGCCTAATTTATGAATGACTCCAAGGAGGCCTAGAATGAGCTGAATAGGTTATTATTTTAATAAAAATATTTGATTTCGGCTCAAAAGCTCGTGGTTAGAGTCCACAATTACCTAATGACCCCCACACATTTTGCCTTCTCAACAGCCTTTCTTCTAGGCCTTGCAGGCCTTGCATTCCACCGAGCCCACCTTCTCTCTGCCCTCCTCTGCCTGGAAGGAATGATGCTTTCGCTCTTCCTTGCCCTCTCCCTTTGGACACTGGAACTAGATGTAACAAGCTTCTCAACATCCCCCATGCTTCTCCTTGCTTTTTCTGCCTGTGAAGCCAGCGCAGGCCTTGCTTTACTAGTAGCCACTGCCCGCACCCACGGCAGCGATCGACTACAAAACTTAAACTTACTACAATGCTAAAAGTCTTAATCCCGACAATTATGCTCATCCCAACTACATGGCTAGTGGCCCCTAAAACACTTTGACCCACAGCTCTCGCCCAGGGCCTCATCATTGCCTTGATTAGCCTAACCTGGCTAAACAATGCCTCCGAAACTGGATGGTCCACAATAAACCACTTCATGGCCCTAGACCCTCTTTCAACCCCTCTTTTAGTCCTAACCTGCTGACTGCTTCCCTTAATGATTCTGGCAAGCCAAAACCACATGACCCCCGAACCCATCAACCGCCAACGCATGTATATCACACTACTAACCTTCCTCCAAATCTTTCTAATTATAGCCTTTTCAGCAACCGAGGTAATTCTATTTTATGTCATATTTGAAGCAACCCTTATCCCAACCCTGATTTTAATTACCCGGTGAGGTAACCAAGCAGAACGCCTGAACGCAGGCACATACTTCCTGTTCTACACCCTAGCAGGATCCCTCCCCCTACTGGTCGCCCTCCTCCTTCTACAAAACACCACTGGCACCCTTTCATTACTAACCATCCCCTACTCTCCGGCTTTTCCCCTAATCTCCACCGCCGACAAGCTTTGATGGGCTGGCTGCCTACTAGCCTTCCTCGTTAAAATACCCTTTTACGGCATGCACTTGTGACTACCTAAAGCCCATGTAGAAGCCCCAATTGCTGGCTCTATAGTCCTAGCCGCCGTTCTACTCAAGCTTGGGGGCTGTGGCATAATACGAGTAATAATTCTCCTAGAGCCCCTCACTAAAGAATTAAGCTACCCCTTTATTGTCTTAGCCTTGTGAGGCGTCATTATGACAGGCTCCATCTGCTTACGACAAACAGACCTAAAATCACTTATTGCCTATTCATCCGTTGGCCACATGGGCTTAGTCGCGGGGGGCATTTTAATTCAAACCCCCTGAGGGTTTACGGGGGCACTAATCCTAATAATTGCCCATGGTCTTACCTCCTCCGCCCTCTTTTGTTTAGCAAATACAAACTACGAACGAATGCACACTCGAACAATAGTCCTCGCCCGCGGCATACAGATAATCCTTCCCCTAATAGCATCCTGATGATTCCTTGCAAGCCTAGCAAACCTGGCCCTTCCCCCTCTTCCCAACCTTATAGGGGAGTTAATAATTATTACCTCCTTATTCAACTGATCCTGGCCGACCATTGCCCTCACAGGGGCTGGCACCTTAATTACCGCCGGCTACTCTCTCTACATGTTCCTCATGACTCAGCGAGGGCCCACCCCCCACCACATCCTTGCACTAGACCCCTCCCACACCCGCGAACACCTACTCCTTGCACTCCACCTCCTCCCCCTCCTCCTACTAATTACAAAGCCCGCCCTAATTTGAGGGTGAACTTCCTGTTGATATAATTTAATAAAAATATTAGATTGTGATTCTAAAAATAGAGGTTAAACCCCTCTTATCCACCGAGAGAGGCTTGCCAGCAACGAAGACTGCTAACCCTCGTACCCTCGGTTGGATCCCGGAGCTCCCTCACCCAGCTTTTAAAGGATAACAGCTCATCCATTGGTCTTAGGAACCAAAAACTCTTGGTGCAAATCCAAGTAGAAGCTATGCACCCAACCCCTCTCATAATAACAACGAGCCTTATCATTATTTTTACACTACTTATCTACCCAGTCCTAACCACCCTATCCCCCGCGCCTAAAGATGACACCTGGGCCCTCACCCAAGTAAAAACCGCTGTTAAACTAGCATTCACCACTAGCCTCCTACCCCTATCGCTTTTCCTCGCAGAACGGGCAGAGACGGTAATTACTAACTGAAACTGAACAAACACCCTAATCTTCGACATTAACCTCAGCTTAAAATTCGACTTTTACTCTGTCATCTTTACCCCAGTGGCCCTCTATGTAACCTGATCTATCCTAGAATTTGCCTCTTGATACATGCATGCAGACCCAAACATAAACCGCTTCTTCAAGTATCTATTGATTTTCCTAATCGCAATGATCACCCTCGTCACAGCTAATAATATATTCCAAATCTTTATTGGCTGAGAAGGCGTGGGGGTTATATCTTTCCTCTTAATTGGCTGGTGATACGGACGAGCGGATGCAAACACAGCCGCCCTTCAAGCAGTCCTCTACAACCGCGTGGGCGACATTGGGCTCATTTTTACCATGGCTTGAATAGCCACTAACCTCAACTCCTGAGAATTTCAACAAGTTTTTACCACATCACATAACATAGACCTCACCTACCCTCTCCTTGGGCTAATTATTGCCGCCGCCGGCAAATCCGCTCAATTTGGACTTCATCCGTGACTACCCTCTGCAATAGAGGGTCCCACACCGGTCTCTGCCCTACTTCACTCAAGTACCATAGTCGTTGCAGGCATTTTCCTGTTAATTCGAATAAGCCCCTTAATAGAGGGTAATCCTTTTATCCTCACAACCTGTCTATGCCTAGGAGCCCTAACAACCCTCTTCACAGCAACTTGTGCCTTAACACAAAACGACATCAAAAAAATTGTAGCTTTCTCAACATCAAGCCAGCTAGGCCTAATGATAGTCACCATTGGACTTAACCAACCACAACTCGCATTCCTACACATCTGCACCCACGCTTTCTTTAAAGCTATACTTTTTCTCTGCTCGGGCTCCATTATCCATAGCCTTAATGACGAACAAGATATCCGCAAAATAGGGGGCATACACCACCTCACCCCCCTTACTTCCTCATGCTTGACCATTGGCAGCCTTGCTCTCACAGGCACCCCCTTCCTGGCCGGATTTTTCTCAAAAGATGCTATCATTGAGGCCATAAACGTCTCCCACCTAAATGCCTGAGCCCTTGTCTTAACCATCCTAGCCACCTCTTTCACCGCCATTTACAGCCTCCGTGTTGTCTTTTTCGTCTCCATGGGTAACCCTCGATTTAACGCTCTTCCCCCCATTAATGAAAACAACAAAGCAGTAATTAACCCCATCAAACGCCTTGCATGAGGAAGCATTATTGCAGGCCTCTTAATCACCTCCAATATTACTCTCCCTAAAACCCCTATTATAACAATGCCCCCTCTGCTTAAAATTTCAGCCCTTTTAGTAACCATCACAGGCCTTCTCCTGGCCCTCGAGCTCGCCTCCCTAACAAGCAAACAGTTTAGCCCCGCCCCTAAAGCAAGCCCCCACCACTTCTCAAACATACTCGGGTTCTTCCCAACAATCATTCATCGCCTCCCCCCAAAAATCAACCTCCTGCTAGGACAGAGTATTGCAACCCAAATAGTTGACCAAACATGGCTAGAGAAAGCTGGCCCAAAAACCATCTATGCCACCAACCTTCCCCTCATCACAACGACAAGCAACGCACAACAGGGCATGGTCAAGACCTTTCTTGCCATCTTTTTCTTGACCTTTATCCTTACCCTCCTACTATTCAACAACTAAACCGCCCGAAGGGCCCCTCGACTTGACCCCCGACACACCTCAAGCACCACAAAAAGAGTCAGAAGCAAGACCCATCCGCTCAACACCAATATCATGCCCCCCGACGAATACATTAAGGCAACCCCTCCCATGTCAGCTCGCATTAAAGAAAACTCAGCTAACTCATCGACCGTCACCCACAACCCCCCGAACCACCCACCCCAGAAAAAACTTGCCCAAACCACTACCCCCACCAAGTACCCCCCAACATTAACAACAACCGACCGACTCCCTGGGGTCTCCGGATAAGGTTCAGCAGCTAAAGCTGCTGAATAAGCAAACACAACCAACATCCCCCCCAAATAAATCAAAAACAACACCAAAGACAGAAATGGGGCACCATGCCCAACCAAAACCCCACAACCCATGCCCGACACAACAACAAGCCCCAGTGCCCCAAAATAAGGAGACGGATTAGAAGCAACAACCACTAAACCCAAAACCAACCCAAGCATAAAAATATACATAACATAAGTCATCATTCCTGCCAGGATTTTAACCAGGACCAATGGCTTGAAAAACCACCGCTGTAATTCAACTACAGGAAACCTTAATGACAAGCCTTCGAAAAACCCACCCCCTCCTTAAAATTGCAAACCACGCACTAGTAGACCTCCCCGCCCCTTCGAACATCTCCGCGTGATGAAACTTTGGCTCCCTCTTAGGACTTTGCTTAATTGCCCAAATCGTTACCGGATTGTTTCTTGCAATACACTATACATCTGACATCGCCACAGCTTTCTCTTCCGTAGCCCACATTTGCCGAGACGTAAACTTTGGCTGACTAATCCGAAATATGCACGCCAATGGAGCCTCTTTCTTCTTTATTTGTATCTACCTGCACATCGGACGAGGACTGTACTACGGCTCCTATCTATATAAAGAAACTTGAAATGTTGGGGTTGTTCTTCTCCTTTTGGTAATAATAACAGCCTTCGTTGGCTACGTCCTCCCCTGAGGGCAAATATCCTTCTGAGGTGCCACAGTTATCACTAACCTTCTTTCCGCTGTACCTTATGTTGGGGGCACTCTCGTTCAATGAATTTGAGGCGGTTTCTCGGTAGACAACGCTACACTCACACGATTCTTTGCATTCCACTTCCTCCTTCCATTTGTTGTTCTCGCTGCTACAGTACTCCACCTGCTCTTCTTACATGAGACAGGCTCAAACAACCCGGCAGGTTTAAACTCAGACGCAGATAAAGTTCCTTTCCACCCATACTTCTCCTACAAAGACCTTCTAGGCTTTGCAATTATACTGCTCGCCCTCACCTCCCTAGCACTATTTTCCCCGAACTACCTGGGCGACCCAGATAACTTCATCCCCGCCAACCCCCTTGTTACACCCCCTCACATTAAACCAGAATGATACTTCTTATTTGCTTACGCTATCCTTCGGTCCATCCCAAATAAACTTGGGGGAGTTCTTGCTCTCCTTGCCTCCATTCTTGTACTCATGCTTGTCCCCCTCCTCCACACCTCTAAACAACGAAGCCTCACATTCCGCCCCTTATCCCAACTTGTTTTCTGAGTTCTAGTAGCAGACGTGTTTATTCTTACATGAATTGGAGGAATACCTGTAGAACACCCCTACATTACTATCGGACAAGTCGCATCTCTACTTTACTTCCTCATCTTCCTTGGCCTCTTCCCACTAGCCGGCTGATTAGAGAACAAGCTCTTACAAGTAGCCTGCATTAGTAGCTCAGCGCCAGAGCGCCGGCCTTGTAAGCCGGCCGCCGGAGGTTAAATCCCTCCCTACTGCTCAAAGAAAGGAGATTTTAACTCCCACCCCTGGCTCCCAAAGCCAGCATTCTGAATTTAACTATTCTTTGTTAATACATGTATGTATTAACACCATATATTTATGTTAACCATATCAATAATGTCTTAGGACATTATTATGTATAATAACCATTAATCGAATTTGACCATTCATACATCACCATTCTTTCAAACTTCAACAGAATGCATGAAAGTAAGAATAACACAACTGCACACTAATAGAATTTACTCAAGTGTGTAACCCATATCAAACTAAGGGCCCAGCACAGATTTTAGGTACCTATTCATACCATGACTTAACTTTTCCCCCAACTCAGCATTGTAAGCAGACAAGAGTTGCATTTTAATTAAGCAAAGCGATCACGGTTAACGAAGGTGAGGGACAAGTATTCGTGGGGGTTTCACACGGTGCACTATTCCTGGCATTTGGTTCCTATTTCAGGGCCATTTCTTGATGTTATTCCCCCCACTTTCCTTGAACCTGGCATCTGATTGTTGGTGGGGTACATTACACCCGTGACCCCACATGCCGGGCGTTCACTCTAATGGGCATGGTTATTTTTTTTTTTTTCTCCTTTCATCTGGCATTTCACAGTGCAGCGCTAAGGCACGTTGACAAGGGTGTACATTTCCTTGGTCGTAATGCAGAATGTCCATGGTGAAAAGATTTTATTAGAAGAACTGCATAACTGATATCATGAGCATAAGTGATTAGTAATTACTCCTAGGATACCTATTATACGCCCCCTTCGGTTTTTGCGGGTTAAACCCCCCCTCCCCCCTAAACTCGTAAACTGTTATTGATCCTGAAAACCCCCCGGAAACAGGAAAGTCTCGAGCTAGGAATTTGCTTCTCCCAAAACGCATCTATTTACACTATTAAAATAATTTTTTTT